TCTAAAGAAAAATTTGGGCGGGTAGTTTTTTACTTTAAAGTAATTAAAAAAAATACAGATTCATAAATTTGAAGTGATTTGAGGCTAGTCGAGTTTTGCTTGAATTATATATAATTAAAAATTTTAAGTATAAATTAATGAAAAATCGTACAGATAAAAAAAAGGATAAAAAATTTGGGCTTAAAATGTTCAGTAAAAGGGGGTATTTTAGATTCATGATGTAGTATATATAAAATTATATTTATATCTTTATTTATATATCCGATAAATATAATTTTTTTTTGGAAAATATAAAATTTAAAAAAAAAAAAAAAAAACTCTTTTTTTATAATGATTTATAGGTTTTAACGGTCAATTTATATAAAACTAAATTAAATATGCTTTTATATAGCCATTTATTTATTAATATGAATTAAAAATTAATATGAATCATTATAGAATTTATTACTATAAAATTTAATATATCTGTATATTAAATTTTTAATATAAAAATAAAAAATATATAGTTGTGTGGGGCTGTTTGGCTTGAATTTGAACTGTGGTTGGTTGTTTAAATTTAGGTACGTTGGGTTAAATTTTTAAATTTTCAAAATCTATAAAGCATATTTGGCTTGGATTTTAGTTAATTTTAAGCCTATAATTATTTTATAAAATATTATTTTTTATAAATAAATGTAGGGTTATTTTGCTTTATAGATTTTAGAAAAATTTTTTTTTTATAGCATTAAAATGCTTATGTTTAATTATTTGTATATTAATTTGGGGGGTTTAATTTATTTAGTTCAGGGGTTAAATGGGGTGAAGCTAAATTTGTTTTATTTGGATTTTGACTAAAAATTGACACTATTTGGGGTAAAACTTTTTAGGATTAGGTTTAAATATTAACTTTTTGCCTTGGTGGCAGGGGGTGAATTTTAGGTGAGATCGTTCCGGCCTAGCTTGAATTTTTTTAAGTTCAGCTTCGCTCGGTGCGGAGCTAGCTTAAGATTAGTTTCAAAGTGGAATTACTGCTTTGGTGGGGAGAACTAATTTTAGGTGAGATCGTTCCGGCCAAGCTTGAATTTTTTTTAAGTTCAGCTTCGCTCGGTGCGGAGCTAGCTTAAGATTAGTTTCAAAGTGGAATTACTGCTTTGGTGAGGTATAATTTATTTTATGAATTTTTGGTTTTATGAGGTTGATTTAAGGGAGTAGATGATTTTTCTTTATTATAAATAGGCTCTCTTTTTGTAAAAAAAGTTTTTTAAAAGTTTAATTTTTTTTAGCTTTAAGTAATAATTTTTATTTGATCTATATACTAGTGTTTAATTGTAAATTGGTTTTTTAGTAATATGTAAAATTAATTATGGGGGAAATCTTGAATTAGTAATATAAGAGAAGATTAACAAAACTTGTGCCAGCAGTTGCGGTTATTCATGTAATTTAATTATTATTTTTTGGGTGTGATTAATTTGGAGTTTTTAGAAAATTGAATTTTTAGGTGAAATTTAAATTTAATATGGAAGTTAGGTGAGATCAGTAAGTTAACTAATTGACTGGGATTAGATACCCCATTAAAATAATATAATTTTAATCCCATATTATTAAAAGTTATGGTCTTTAAAATAAAAGAATTTGGCGGTATTTTAAACTTTTCAGAGGAACCTGTTCTGTAATTGATAATCCACGATTTGATTAACTTTTTTTATATTTATATATCGTTGTGTAAAGCATGTTCAAGTATGATGTTTAAGGTCTTTTTAAGAGGGTATTTCAGATCAAGGTGTAGTATAATAAAGAAGAAATGGGTTACATTGTTTTTAAAACGATAAAATTAATTTTAAATTATTTTTAATCTTGGATTTGAAAGTAAATTGAAATAACTATTTTAGTTGATTTAAGTTCTAAAATATGTACATATCGCCCGTCGCTTTCAATTAAGTTGGAATAAGTCGTAACAAAGTAGATGTACCGGAAGGTGTATCTGGATTAATCAAGGTAGAGCTTATAAAAGTATTTTGTTTACACCAAAAAGTTTGCCTTATGGTATGTCTTGATTTATGAGTGATTTATTTTTTAAAAATGTTTATTTAATTTTAATTAAATTATTAGGATTTTATTATTTTTTTTGAAAAAATTTTTTTAATTATAGTTTAGTTGTATTGAGGAAGATTTTTTGTTTTAATTAAAAAGAATAATTGATTTTTAGTACCTTGTGTATCAGGGTTAATTAAACATAATTTAAAATTAATTTTTCTCGAATTAAAAAGGTCTATTAATATATAAATTTTAATGTTGAATAATTATTTTTAATATATTTATAGTAATGAAACGTTATTCGTTTTTTAATATATCTAGTTTTTTAAGAAATTAATTTAATTAATCTAATATTAATATATATATTTATTTTTAATCTATATTATTATTAAGAAAGAGGCCAAGGGTTAAGCTTTGGTTTTTAAAATTAATAATGTTTTTTATTCAAAGGTTAATAGAATTAGAATTTTTTAATTATAAAAGTTTTTTATAAATAATCTTTGTAGGTTAATATTTATTTAATTTATAAGTTTTTTATTAAAATGAATTCTTTAATTTTAAAGGATTTGTAATGATGATTAAATTAGTAGATATTTATTGTGAGATTTAAGTTAAAGTTTTATTAATAATATAGGAATTCGGCAAGTATAATTTTCACCTGTTTAATAAAAACATGTCCTCTTGATTTTAATTTGAGGTCTAACCTGCCCGCTGATGATTGAATGGCCGCAGTATTTTGACTGTGCTAAGGTAGCATAATCATTAGTTTCTTAATTAGAAGCTTGTATGAAGGGTTGAATGAGAAATTGACTATCTTTATTATTGTAGTTGAATTTTACCTTTTAGTAAAAAGGCTAAAATGGTTTTATGGGACGAGAAGACCCTATAGAGTTTTACATATTAATAATTATTATTTTTTGGAATTTATTATTTAATTAAAAGATATGTTTGATTGGGGTGATCAGAAAATTAATATAACNTTTTTTTTATTAAAACAATAATTTTTGATTAAATGATCCTTATTAAAGATTAAAAGACTAAATTACCTTAGGGATAACAGCGTAATTTTTTTGGAGAGTTCAAATCGATAAAAGAGATTGCGACCTCGATGTTGGATTAGAATTAATGTTTGGTGCAGGAGTCAAATTATTAGGTCTGTTCGACCTTTAATATTCTACATGATCTGAGTTTAAACCGGTGTGAGCCAGGTTGGTTTCTATCTATAAAGAATTAATTTATTATAGTACGAAAGGATTTAATAGATGATTAAAAANTTTTTTTTTTATTGAATAGTAGTGTTATTTTGGCAGATTAGTGTAATAGATTTAGAATCTATATAAGTTTAATAAACAAATAATACTTGATTTTTTATGAATTAAAATATTATTTATATTATTTGATTGTTGTTGTTATAGTTTTAATTAGAGTGGCGTTTTTGACTTTGTTTGAGCGTAAGATTTTAAGGTATATTCAGGTTCGAAAGGGACCTAATAAAGTTGGATTTATAGGTATTGCTCAGCCTTTTAGAGATGCGATTAAGTTATTTACAAAAGAGCAGACTTTTCCAATTTTATCTAATTTTAGATTATATTATTTGTCTCCTGTATTTAGGTTAGGAATTTCTTTGATTATGTGGGCTGTTTTTCCGTTGGTTTATAATCTTTTAACATTTAATTTAGGTTTGATTTTTATTTTTTGTCTTTCTAGTCTTAGGGTTTACGGGGTTATAATAGCAGGGTGATCTTCTAATAGAAATTATTCTTTATTAGGTAGATTACGTTCAATTGCTCAGACAATTTCATATGAGGTTAGGTTAGTATTCTTAGTTTTAAGGTTTATTATTTTTACTCAAAGGTACAATTTACTAAGGTTTAGGGAGTTTCAATCTAATATTTGATTGGGTCTAATTCTTTTTCCCGTAAGAATTCTTTTATTATCAACTTTTTTGGCTGAAACTAATCGGACTCCTTTTGATTTGGCTGAAGGAGAATCAGAGTTGGTTTCTGGGTTTAATGTTGAGTACAGAAGTGGGGGATTTGCTATAATTTTTCTTGCGGAGTATAGGAGAATTTTATTTATAAGATTTTTTTCTTCAATGCTTTTTTTAGGAGGAGATTTTTATACTTTAGTGTTTTTTATTAAAGTTATTTTTATTAGGTTTGTTTGAATTTGAGTGCGAGGGACACTTCCTCGTATTCGGTATGATATACTTATAAATTTAACATGAACTGGGTTTTTACCAATTTCGTTGAGATACTTTTTATTAAATTTTAATTTGGTTTTATTATTTTATATTTTAAAATATTAGTTGATTAAATTTAGTATAAGGTAATAGATAATAAATCTATCTTATGTATTCAAGACATACGCTTTATCAAGCTCATTACCTATGAAAATATAATTTTATCTCAGAGTTTATAAATTAATGAGTTAAGGGCGAAGTAAAGAAAATAGATAATAGTTAATAATATACCAATTAAAATAAAAGGATCTTCTACAGGGCGTCCTCCAATTCACGTTAGGAGGATTGAAGTAGTTAAAAATGATCAGAATAAGGTTTTATTAATTGGATAGAATTGGTTAGTTGAAATTGAATTTTTATTGATGAAAGGGAGGGTATAAAAAATAGCAATTGAGAGAACTAAAGCGATTACTCCTCCTAACTTATTAGGAATGGAACGTAGGATTGCGTAAGCAAATAAAAAATATCACTCAGGTTTAATATGGGTAGGGGTGACAAGAGGGTTGGCCGGAGTAAAATTATCAGGGTCTCCTAATAGATAGGGGTCTATTAATACAATTATTGTTAATAAAAATATTATAATTAATCTTCCTAGAAGATCTTTTAGAGAAAAGTATGGGTGAAAGGGGATCTTGTCAAGATTTAAAGATGTTCCTATTGGATTAGTTGATCCTGTTTGATGGAGAAAAATTAAATGTACCATTACTAGAGCTGTTACAATAAAAGGAAGAATAAAATGTAGTCTAAAAAATCGGGTTAATGTGGCATTCCTAACTCTGAAGCCTCCTCAGATTCAAGTTACAATTGATTGACCTAAGTAAGGAATAGCAGATAACAAGTTAGTAATAACTGTAGCACCTCAAAATGATATTTGTCCTCAAGGTAAAACATATCCTAAGAAGGCAGTTCCTATAAGTATAAATAGGATTGTTACACCAATTAGTCAGGTTTCTTTAAGAATAAAAGATCTATAATAAATTCCTCGGCTTAAATGTAAATATAGGCAGATAAAAAATATTGAAGCCCCGTTGGCATGCAAGGTTCGAATTAGTCATCCGAAGTTTACGTTTCGGCAAATGTGGGAGATTCTATTAAAGGCTATATCAATATTTGGGCAGTAGTGTATTGCCAAAAATAGGCCTGTTAGAATTTGCACAATTAAACATAGACCTAGAAGGGAGCCAAAATTTCATATTGAGGAGATATTTGAGGGTGTTGGCAGGTTAATTAAAGATTTATTAATAGTTTTTATAAGAGGTGATAAATTTATAATTTTATTTTTCATTAATTATTTTGGCGTAGAGGTCCTATATTGGTTTGGGTTAATTTTACTACTATAATTATTGTAATTAGTAAATAGACTATAATAAGGATTATTATTGTTCTTAGGGGGGAATATATAGAATTTTTTTTAAAAGATAATTCTAACAAGTTAGAGGATTTAAAGTTAATTTCGGTAAATATTCAAAATTTGTCAGTTAGGGTTAGAAGCCTTAATAATGCAAAGGGGATTCTAGCAAGAAAGAATAAATTTTTTATTTTAGGGAATTTTTCGTTTGATGCTACGTTTGTTATATATATAAAGATAATTAATATACCTCCGATTATTACTAAAAATAAAATATAAGAAAATCATTGAATTTTTATTATTAAACTTGAAATCAAAGAAATTAAGATTGTTTGGGTGATAATTGTCAACATTATATTGATGGGGTGATTAAATATTAGAAGGTTTAAGGTTATTCAAGATGTTAAAATTGTTAAAGTAATACAGGAAAAAGTTTTTAAATATTAATTTTGGAGATTAAAGTTGGGGTAATTCCCTTTCCTGAAGTTTTAAAAGTTAAACTTATTTTTGATTTACAAGACCAATATTTTTTTTAAATTATTAAAACTTAATGAAATCTTTATATTTATATGCCTTAGTTTCAAGAGTTGGTGGCTTTTTTTCATTTTGTTTAAATCGAAAGCATTTTTTATCTTTATTATTAAGTTTAGAATTTTTAATGATTTCTTTATATTTTTTAATGATTCAATGTTTTATAATAAATGAATTTAGTGTATTTTTTATATTACTTTATTTAACTATCTCAGTATGTGAGGGTGTTTTAGGATTATCAATTATGGTTGTCTTGGTCCGTAGGATGGGAAATGATTTTTTAATAAGATTTTCTTCTTTATGATAAAATTAATTTTAATACTTTTTATATTGATGCCTGTATGTGTAGTAAATTTTTATATTTTTGGTATATTTTTATTTTGAGCTTGTTTTTTAATGTTATTAAGATGTAATTTTTCCTACTTATGAATCGGGGTATCATTTAATTTTGGAGTTGATTGTTTATCTTATTGTTTGATTATCCTAAGTATTTGAGTTAGAGGTTTGATAATTATTGCTAGAACAAAAATTAGTGTTGATAAAAAATATCCTGGGGTTTTTAGTTTAAGTTTATTATTTTTATTGTTGAGTTTAGTTTTTGTTTTTTGTTCTTTAAATTTAATATTATTTTATATTTTTTTTGAAATTAGCTTAATTCCTTTACTATTTATTATTTTAGGGTGAGGGTATCAACCTGAGCGATTGCTTGCAGGGATATATCTAATGTTTTATACTTTATTGTTTTCCTTACCTATGATGGTTGCATTATTTTATATTTATTTTCAGGGTTTTAGGCTTATAATTTTTAATTTGGGGATTGTTGAGAGGGGTTTTATATATATATTAATTGTTTTTGTTTTTCTAGTGAAGATACCTATGTTTATAATTCATTTATGATTACCTAAAGCGCATGTAGAGGCTCCAGTGGCTGGGTCTATGATTTTAGCCGGGGTTATACTAAAGTTAGGAGGGTATGGTCTAATTCGGTTTCTTAAGTTATTTATATATTTTAATTACAAAATTAATATAGTGATTTTAACTTTTAGAATTATAGGAGGTGTTATTATTTCTGTGTTATGTATGTTTCAAGTAGATATGAAGTCTTTAATTGCGTATTCTTCTGTTTCTCATATAAGCTTAGTCTTAGGCGGGATTTTAACATTTAATAGGCTAGGGTTTTTAGGGGGGTTTATTATAATAATTGCTCATGGTCTTTGTTCATCAGGGTTATTTGTGTTAGCAAATATTTACTATGAACGATTTAATAGGCGGAGGATGTATATATTAAAAGGATTAATTAATCTTTTTCCAGGTATATGTTTTTGAATGTTTATATTATGTATTAGGAATATAGCGGCACCTCCTTCTTTGAATTTAGTGGGCGAGATTATTTTATTAGGGAGGTTAATTAGGTATAATTATATATATATAATTCCTTTATCTTTTCTATCTTTTATAGGGGCTTGTTATTCAATTTATTTGTTTTCTTATTCTCAACATGGAAAATTATATTCTAATAGATTTAGGTGTTTTTCAAGAAAGTGTCAGGAATATATACTTTTATTTTTACATTGATTTCCTTTAAATGTAATAATTTTATTTAGGGACATGTTTGTTCTTTGTTTAATTAGTTTAAAAAAAATAATGATTTGTGATATCATAGTTAATTGTAATTATTAGGCAATTCTAAGGTTAAACTTTTTCGTTTTATTTATACTTATATCAGTGGGTAGCTTTATTAGAGGGTTAAATTATTTAATTTGTTCTCATAGGCTTATGCTGGAATTTCCGCTTTTAAATTGTAATTCTTTTTCTTTTGTCATAGTACTTTACTTTGATTGAATGACTTTTATATTTTTAAGTTTTGTGTTCTTAATTTCTTCAAGAGTGCTTTTGTATAGAATAGAATATATACACACTGATAAAAGATTTAATCGTTTTATTTTGCTTGTTGTTATATTTGTTGTTTCAATAATATTAGTTATTGTTAGCCCTAATTTGATAAGAATTCTTTTAGGATGGGATGGCTTAGGCTTAGTTTCTTACTGTTTAGTAATTTATTACCAAAATGAAAAATCCTTTAACTCAGGAATATTAACAATTTTAAGTAATCGTTTAGGGGATGTAGCTTTATTGATATCTATTGTATGGATATTGAATTTTGGGAGGTGGAGATTTTTTTTATACTTTAGCGTCTCAGATATAATAATTGAAATAAAGGCCGTTATTGTTTTAGTTATTTTAGCCTCTTTTACTAAAAGAGCGCAAATCCCCTTTTCTTCATGACTTCCAGCTGCGATAGCAGCTCCTACTCCTGTATCCTCGTTAGTTCATTCTTCGACTCTAGTAACTGCTGGGGTTTATTTAAGTATACGGTTTTTGGGGGGCTTAAGTTATAGAACTTTAATATTAATTTTATATATTTCTTTAATTACGATATTTATAGCAGGGTTAGGGGCTAACTTTGAGTTTGATTTAAAGAAAATTATTGCTCTTTCAACTCTTAGGCAGTTAGGTCTTATATTTAGGGCATTTTGCTTAATTGAAGAATCTTTAATTTTTTTTCATCTACTCACTCATGCGTTATTTAAGGCTTTACTGTTTATATGTGCTGGGTTTATTATTCATAGGTTTATAAATTGTCAAGATATTCGTTACATAGGAGGTTTAATTAATCATTTACCTTTAACTAGTAGGTATTTTATTATTTGTAGGGTAGCTTTATGTGGTGTTCCATTTTTTTCTGGATTTTATTCTAAAGACTTAATTGTTGAGGTTTATTCCATAGGATTTTTAAATGATTTTATTTATTGAGTGTTTTTATTATCAATTGGTCTAACAGTTATGTATTCTATGCGTTTAGTAATATATTTAATAGGAGAAAAATTATCTACCTTTCCTTTAAATTCTATTTCTGAAAGATGGGGTTGTATACTTTATGGGATAAGAATTTTATCTTTGAGGGTTATTTTTATAGGAAGAATTCTTTTTTGGGTTTTAATGGATCCTTATTTTATTATGTTACCTATTTTTTATAAGAGTATGGCTTTAATTTTTATTTTAATTGGGGGTTTGATGGGATATAGTTTATTTGACTATGAATATATTTATATTTCAAAATCTTTAAATTTTTTAAAAGTGAGATTATTTACTGGTTCAATATGAAATCTACCTTTAATTTCAACGATTATATTTTCTAAGGAAATCAGAAATTCAAGCCTTTTACTGGTAAAAACGTTTGATCAGGGTTGATTTGAATTTTATGGTTCTTGAGGGCTAGTTAAGCTAATTATTAGTCTAAGTAAGTTTATTCAAGCTTTATCTTTAAATTTACTAATTCTTTTTTGTTTCTTATTTGGTATTTGGTTGGTTTATATTATTATTTATCTATATAGCTTATTAGAGCGTAACATTGAAGCTGTTAAGGAATTTTTTAATTATAGGTATATTTATTTAAAGAATTGAAATTCAATTTTACATTGAAAATGTAATGTTTTTTTAAACTATATAAATAGAAAAGAAAACGAAATTTCATCGCTTAAAATTTAAGTTAGAAGCTTAATTTTGATTACCTCTTTTCATTAATTGGAGTAGTTCATTAGTATCATTAACAGTGATATACCTCTTTTTGGTTTCAATTAAACAAGGATATTAATCAATATTTTAGGTCGAAACTAAATGCTTATTTGCTTCATGTTTAAGATAAACTGAAAATCAGTACTTTTTAAGTGCAAGTTAACTGTTATAATTAACTATTATCCTATTTTAGTCATTTTAATGCCCCTTGATGTCATTCGTGGTAAAGCCCTCTAATTAGAATGATAATAAAAAAGTTACTAGTATAAATTAATATCTGGGAGGAAGATATATTTATTACTATAGGGAGAATAAGGGCGATTTCTACATCGAAAATTAGGAAAATGATTGCGATTAAAAAGAAATGAAGTGAAAAAGGAATTCGGGAGTGGGTTTTAGGGTCAAATCCACATTCGAAAGGTGAATTTTTTTCTTTGTCGTAAAAAGTTTTTTTTGATGTTAAGTTTAAGATGGTGATCATTATAATTAGAAGAATAAAAATAATTATTATTGAGGATTGAATAGAAAATATTATTTATACTATTGTATAGATTTATTGATTGGAAGTCAATTATAATTTTTATATTATATAAATATCTACCTCATCAGTAGATTGAGATATAAAGGAACAATCAAACAACGTCAACAAAATGTCAGTATCAAGCTGCGGCTTCAAATCCATAATGATGTTTAATTGAGAAGTGATTTTTGGTATGGCGAATTAGACACACTAGAAGGAAAGTTGTTCCGATAATAACATGAAGTCCATGGAAGCCTGTGGCTATAAAAAAAGATGATCCGTAAGATGAGTCAGACATAGTGAAGGGGGCTTCATAATATTCTAGCCCCTGAAGCATGGAAAAATAAATACCCAGCAAGACTGTTAATAGTAATCTATTTTTAGTTTGTCTAAAATTTCCTTCTATTAATCTGTGGTGAGCTCAGGTTACAGTTAGTCCTGATGAAAGTAAAATTAAAGTGTTAAGGAGGGGGATTTCAAGGGGGTTGAATGTAGTAATTCTATAGGGCGGTCAGTTTATTCCAATTTCAATGTTAGGAGATAAAGAATTATGAAAGAATCCTCAAAAGAATGAGATGAAAAAGAAGATTTCAGAAATAATAAATAGAATTATTCCCCATCGCATACCCAGAGTTACTTTTAAAGTATGGTTACCTTGGAATGTTCTTTCTCGTGTGATATCTCGTCATCATTGGAATATAATTAATAGGACGGATAAGGTTCCAATAAATAGTAAATTAGGGTTGAAAAAATGAAACCATTTAATTATTCCTATAAAGGTAATTATAGCAGCAATTGAGCCTAATACTGGTCATGGGCTGTAATCCACTAAATGAAAGGGGTGATTTTTTATTTTCATTATTATACTTCCCTAGAATAAAGGACTGTTAAAACAGTGAAAACGTAAGACTGAATAATCGAAACTGCCATTTCTAATATAAGAAGAAGGATTTGGAGGATAATAAGAATGTTAAGTTGAGGTAAATTCAAGCTTGGCCCGATATTTCCCAGAAGTGTAAGGAGGAGGTGACCTGCAATTATGTTAGCAGAGAGCCGAATTGCTAGAGTTCCTGGGCGGATGATATTTCTGATAGTTTCAATACAGACTATAAAAGGTATTAACACAGGAGGGGTTCCTTGAGGAACTAAATGGGCAAATATATGAAAAGTATTTTCTACTCATCCTTTAATTATAAAGGTCAATCATAGAGGTAGAGCTAATCTTAAGGTAATTATTATATGACTTGTTCTTGTAAAAATATAGGGGAATAAACCTATAAAATTATTAACTAGGATTAGTCAAAATAAACTAATGAAGATTAAAGTCCTTCCTTTTATCTTTCTTGAGGATGTTAAGACTTTGAATTCTTTATGTAATACAAATGAAATTTTAATTCAGAAGAAATTTAAACGGGACGGGGTTAATCAGAATATTCTAGGAGCTAGAAGAACTATGAGCATTAAACTTAGTCAATTTAATGATAAATAAATAGTTGATGGGTCAAAAGATGAAAATAAATTAGTTATCATTTTCAATTAATTTTATTATTGGTTTTCTTTTCTTTTAATACTGGATAGCTGAAGAAAGAAAAGTATCAAATTGAGGAATAAAATATTAAAATTAAGCATATTGTGATTATAAATCTCAATCAATTTAAAGGAGCTATTTGTGGCATATGAAGATATTTTTTAATAATTTTAACTTGACAAATTAATGTTATTCTTTAACTAAACTTCCCGTCAGAAGTAGAAGTTATGATACTATTTAATGGGTTAAAATTCCATCGCTTACTTTCAGCCACCTGGCGATAGTGATTTTACTCAATTAATAAAGTTTGATGGGGCAATTCTTTCGATAACAATTGGTATGAATCTATGATTAGTACCACAGATTTCTGAGCATTGTCCAAAAAAAAGTCCTGGCCGAGATGATGAGATTCTGATTTGATTAAGTCGGCCAGGGGTAGCGTCAATTTTTATTCCAAATGATGGAATGGTTCATGAGTGAATTACATCATTGGATGTAACTAGAAGACGAATTTGAGTTTTAAATGGAATTACTAGGCGATTATCAACATCAATTAGGCGAAATGAGAAATTTTTTATTTCGTTTGTGGGAATTATATATGAATCAAATTCAATTTCTTTAAAATCTGAATATTCATATGATCAGTATCATTGGTGTCCAATGGTTTTGATTGAAAGTGCTGGATTATTAATTTCGTCGATAATATAAATGAGTCGAAGGGAGGGAATAGCAATGAAAATCAAAGTTAATGCAGGGAGAATTGTTCAAATTAGTTCAATAGTTTGTCCTTCTAAAAGGAATCGATGGGTGAATTTGTTGAATATTAAGTTGATTAGAAGCTGTCCAACTAAAACAGTAATAATTAAAAGGATTAAAAGGGTATGATCATGGAAAAATATTAATTGTTCTATTAGTGGAGAGGCCCTATCTTGTAGTGTAATTATTTTTCATGTTATAATTTCTAAAGAAAGGGGTCTTTATTTTTGGGGTTTAAATCCAATACACTATTCTGCCACATTAGAATTTAATTCTAATTAAGGGTAGCTCAGAGAACCTGTGTTCGGCAGGGGGTGAATTTTGTTTTCACTCTATTGAGGTTGATATATTTAGTGGTGTTAAGCTTTTTCGTTGTGCTGTAAATCTTTCCCAGATAATGAAGATTAAGTAAATAATCCCTACTAGGGAAATTAATCTTCCAATTGAGGAAACGGCGTTTCATTTTAAAAATGAATCAGGGTAATCTGAATATCGTCGAGGTATTCCTCTAAGTCCTAAAAAGTGTTGTGGAAAGAAAGTTAAGTTTACTCCAATAAATGTGATGATGAATTGAATTTTTATAAATTTGTCATTAAGTGTGGTTCCAGTTATTAGAGGGAATCATTGACTGAAACCTGCCATGATAGCGAAGACAGCTCCCATAGAAAGGACATAGTGAAAATGAGCCACAACATAGTATGTATCATGGAGGATAATATCAATAGATGAATTAGCTAAAATAATTCCTGTCAAACCTCCTACTGTAAAAAGGAAAACAAATCCTAAAGATCATAAGGTTAATGGGTTAAATAAAAGTTTAACTCCATGGTAGGTTGCTATTCATCTGAAAATTTTAATTCCTGTTGGAACAGCAATAATTATAGTGGCTGATGTAAAATAAGCTCGAGTATCAACATCTATTCCAACAGTAAATATGTGATGAGCTCAAACTACGAATCCTAATAGACCGATTGCTATTATAGCATAAATTATTCCCAATACTCCGAATGTTTCTTTTTTTCCTCTTTCTTGGCTAATGATGTGGGAGATTATTCCAAATCCTGGGAGAATTAGAATGTAGACTTCTGGGTGTCCAAAAAATCAGAATAGATGTTGGTATAAAATAGGATCACCTCCTCCTGCTGGGTCAAAAAATGAAGTGTTAATGTTTCGATCTGTTAGAAGTATAGTAATAGCTCCGGCTAAAACAGGAAGTGATAATAAAAGAAGAATAGCAGTAATGATTACTGCTCAGGGGAATAGCGGGGTTTTATCTAGGTCTATACCAGACGGTCGTATATTTATAATAGTTGAAATGAAATTTACGGCCCCTAAAATTGATGAAATTCCTGCCAAGTGTAGCCTAAAAATTGCGAGGTCTACTGAAGCTCCTCTATGGGCAATATTGGCTGAGAGTGGGGGATATACTGTTCAACCGGTTCCAGCTCCTCTTTCTCTCATTCTTCTAAGGAGAAGTAAGGATAAAGAAGGGGGAAGAAGTCAGAATCTTATATTATTTAGCCGGGGGAAGGCTATATCAGGTGCTCCAATTATCAGGGGCACTAATCAGTTTCCGAATCCTCCAATTAAGGTTGGCATAACTATGAAGAAAATTATAATGAATGCGTGGGCAGTTACAATGACATTATAAATTTGATCATTTCCAATTAATGATCCAGGGTTTCCAAGTTCAGTTCGAATTAAGACCCTGAGTGATGTTCCTACTATGCCTGATCAAAATCCAAAGATGAAGTATAATGTTCCGATATCTTTGTGATTAGTTGAAAAAATTCACTTATTCAGTAGGATGGCTGAATAATAGGCGATAAATTGTAAATTTATTTATGAATTGAATTCTTCTACTATCTTAGTCTTATATTCAAGTATGATGTTAAATTGCAAGTTTAAAGGTAAGTTAATTTTAAGGCTTAGGTTGCCCTAATTTCAACTTTGAAGGTTGATAGTTTTTTTAGCTTAAATCCTTAATTTCCAAGAATTAAAGACGCTAAGCTTAGTCTAATTATAAGGGTTGAGCAAATAAAAAGTGGGGATTTAGGAAGATTTTTTGTTCTAATCAGTGTTTGATTAGATTTTAAGGTTATTATAGGAACAATAAGTCGTAAATATATAAATAATGAAATTAGGGTTGTAATGATTATAACTGCAGGTAAAATTAACAGATTGTTTTCTCTGGCTAAGATAATTACTATTCATTTAGGTAAAAATCCGATGAATGGGGGTAAGCCTGCAAGGGATAGGAGGGTTATTATAATTAGGATTTTATTAATAGATTTAATTTTGGCTGAGTTAAGTTGATTAATGAAAAAGATATTAAGCGATTTAAGAATTGAAATGATTAAAATATTTATTAATGAGTAAAGTAAGAAGTAGGTGGTCCATAGTTTTGAGGACAGGCTTATAGCTAATATTATTCATGCCATATGATTAATTGATGAATAGGTTAGAATTTTACGTATTCTTAGTTGATTAAGACCTAGAATTCCTCCGATGATTGAAGAGAAAATAATTACTGAAACAAGGAATTTTGTATTAATGTAAAATATTATAAACATAACTATGGGGGCTAGTTTTTGCCATGTAAATAATAGCATACATCTTATTCAGTTTAATCCCTCAGCTACTTCGGGTATTCAAATATGGAAGGGGGCTATTCCTAATTTGATGAAGAGGGCTGTTTGAATAATTAAGATTCTTGTTCATTTGTTGGTAATTAGTTGGTAATTAGAATTTAATTCAATAATAAGGAGAGCTAGAAGAAGTATTTTAGAAGCTATAGCTTGGGCTATGAAGTATTTTATTGATGCTTCTGCAGGATATTTAGTTTTTGATTCTTCAAAGATTGGAATAATAGATAAAAGGTTTATTTCTAAGCCTATTCATATTATGAAAGGGGTGGATGATGAAATAGTAATTATTGATCCAATAATTATGAAGTTAAATATAATAATTTTATAGATTTTAAATATTAAAAAGGGGAGGGCTGGAACCTACATAAGTGGGGTATGAACCCAATAGCTTTATTAGCTTACCTTTTTATATTTTAGTATATATGTACAAAGAATTTTGATTTCTTAGGTGAAGTTTAGACTTTAAATATAATTTGTGAAGGTAAAAAACATTATTAATTCTATCAAAATTATCCTTTTATCAGGCACATCACA